AGAATTGCTATTTATTCCTAAATTTTTCCTATATTATATAACAAGTTAGGAACAAGAAGATTTAATCGGCAATATCGACAGATTACCGCATAGTCCAAAGAGATATGAAAATGAAAAATAAAAGCTTAACAGTACTGTTCAAATTTTTAATTTTAATATCAGAATAGTGGATATATTTATGATTAAAGGGGTTAGGTCCACTTACTTTTTTCTTTTGTTGATTTATAATTGATTTGATTGCTATAATAAAAAATAGGAAATTAGGAATATTTTGAGATTCAAGTAGACAACTTATTATTGTTCAGTATAAACGTAATACTATTAAGTATTATATATTATAAATATAATAAACATAATGGCAAATCAAATGGTCACCTTTATAAATATATATAAATATAATTCATTATAATTAATTATATTAATATAATTTATTACTTTTTTTATTACAAATACAAATATAAAAAATATCTCTATTCTTCCTTTAAATAGAATATAAACTTTAAATATAATATATTTACTATCGCGGGAGTTTTATGAAAAAACCAAAGCCCCTTATCGGATTTGAACCGATGACTTACGCCTTACCATGGCGTTACTCTACCACTGAGTTAAAAGGGCTTGTTTGATTCAATTTCTGAATTTAAAGCGCGAGTCACTATATATTTAGTCTATATACATATAATATGTATATATAATACATATTATATGTATATAAATAGATCTTTTACATATATCTTATGCGTTCGAATAAATTTTCGACGTCTAGTGGTTCACTCAGGAACGATAAATTTTATTTACATAATTGAGTTGGATATACTTGTAAGTACAAAAAGGCTTTTTTACTTTCAAAAAATGCAAGAAATTTTTTCAAGCCAGATGCTAATTGCCATCATAACGAAATTCATTTGATTGATATATGTACCTATCAATTCAACCTAAATCCAAAATATTTCATCGAATGATTATTGTGCTTGTCCCCCACAAACCAAATTGTTAGAGAAAAAAATTTCTTATTTATTAATTTTAATATATTAAAATATATTAAAAAGAGAAAAAATATTAACAATAAAAAAAAAACACGATAGATTTGTTTATTCAATCATAGAATATTGAAATTATAGAATGAATGATTCAGAAATAGAAATAACCAAAAAATTATATAATTGTAAAAGATAGAAAGATTCTTCACATTGATTCATACGATTCCATTATATTGACAATTTTAAAAAACTATTCATACTATGATCATAGTATGATGGCGGTTGTGCACATATGCCCCCATCGTCTAGCGGTTCAGGACATCTCTCTTTCAAGGAGGCAGCGGGGATTCGACTTCCCCTGGGGGTAGGGTACTACGAAAAGAAGTGGATCATGGATTATTGCTAAGCCTGGATTTATTTTTCCCGGGTCGATGCCCGAGCGGTTAATGGGGACGGACTGTAAATTCGTTGGCAATTTGTCTACGCTGGTTCAAATCCAGCTCGGCCCAATAATTCATTGATCCATCATGATATAACCCATTTGTTGTTCTCCAGAAATGCTCGATCCCAAGAGAAAAATGTAAAATTTTTACATAGTGATATATCTTTTCTTTACCGCACTCGCTATTTATTTACAGTCTAAAGTATAAGGAAAAGAGTAAAGCAAAAATACCTTTTGCGTTGAAAGATTGACTATCCATTGATTTGGAAATAATGAAAAGATTATTAGTAATCCATGCCGCTCTTGCTAAAGAACATATCCATATCAAAAGTTTTTGAATGAAATCATATGAATATGTATACTGCACACTTTATTATGTTATTTCTTTGGGATTGTAGTTCAATTGGTGAGAGCACCGCCCTGTCAAGGCGGAAGCTGCGGGTTCGAGCCCCGTCAGTCCCGATGTATCCAAATCCAATAAAAAAATACAGCAATTCATCCTTTCTTTTTTCTGTGAAAGGGGGTACAAATAGTATAATTTCATTCCCAACAGGAATCTTTTTTTTTCATTTCTTCTATTGTTTGTTTGTGTTTGTTTAGAACCAATGGTAAGCGTAAAAGGGGTTAGAGGATACTTCATAAAATGATTGTACAAGGAGGACGCTAGTTTATGGAAAAAAAGTATTAAAAAGAATTAAAAATTTAACTAAAAATAAAATAAGGTGTTTTTGAGTGTATCAGGAATTTACGTTGGAATTCGGTATGGATAAACGATTTTACTATTTTATACGATTCAATTCTTGACGATGAATCAATTTGTTAGATATTTTTATTCATAATATTGATTTGATTCGATTACATAAAGTATAATTTATATTTATCCCATTGAATTTACAGACAAAAGATTTATCATCTCTATGGGATTAAATCCCGAGTTATTGCGAATTAAATAAAAATTAAAAACGAAATTATGGAAGTAAATATTCTAGCATTTATTGCTACTGCACTGTTCATTTTAGTTCCTACTGCTTTTTTACTTATAATATACGTAAAAACAATAAGTCAAAGTGATTAATTTGAATTAAACTTGTGACTTTTTAGTTCTTATCAATGATTGATAGAGAAGAAATAAAAAGGATTCTAATTTTGCGTTTTAAATGAAACTATCGAACTATACTCATGCAGTATTCTATGAGATACTAGATAATGTGATAGATAAAAATTTATCTACCATACTATCTAGTATTGTTATTATACTGTATAAAGTTTGTTGTATGAAGATACAGGTTAATATAATATATATATATTAATCGACATTATATAATGTACAGAGTATTTTTTATGTTATAATTATATTTATTTGCTTCATCTATTTCTATTTGATTTGTATTTCTATTTGATTTGTGTTGATTCCAATCAATCTGAAATAATCCCAAAGACTGCTTTTACTTTACGATTCTAATTCCTATATTTCTGATTCTTTTTAATATGAATTCCAATATTTATTGAAAGAAAGATTCAAATCAATGAAAGAATAAGGGAAGGGTATGTCTCTAATATAATATGAGAAAATCAAGTAATCTTATTATTATCATTCCCACAAACACAAAGAAGTAATTGATTGAGCTGTTGACAGAGGATCTAGGGGTTCATGGGAACTTCTTCGGATTTCGAAATAAAAAAATTTTCAAATTTAATTTTGAAAGTGAAATAGTAAAATTAAAAAAAAGGTATTTCCATAACAGAACGATCTGTAAAAAAAATTGATACACTTTGATTCCTAAACTCAATTAGTAGTACTTCTAGAGTCCACTTCTTCCCCATACTACGAGTGAAAGGGAAAATGTAAAGACTACCATTAAAGCAGCCCAAGCGAGACTTACTATATCCATGTGAATTTTGTCCTCGATCTCTATGAAGGAATTATTCAATTATTGTTCACTAATAATAGTCGAATTTTCAGCGCATAGTCAAAAAGGGATTCTGATCCAACACCATTGATGAAACAATCCAATAAATCCAATTAGAACAGTTCTTATAATTATTAGATTTCTAGTATAATCAGAAAACATTAAGCACAAGCAAAATACGCAGAGACTGCCTTTGAAGTAGCAGAAGTATCAAAGTAATGTTAATAACATGTCAGAAGAATAAGACCTATTCTCTCTTTTGTCACCTTTCATTTTCATTAACATTAAGTCAAAAATAAAAAAAAAATATATATATATAATCAAGATAGATCATTATATATCGAATACCCCTATTTTTTTCTTTTTTTTCTCATTTATTTCATACAAATTTTATCATATCCGATTGTCCCTATGAAATAATCGAAGACGTCCTATTACGCTATTGATTATAGGTTATCTAAGGGGTAATATTTATTTTTGTACTTTAATTATAAACAATTATAAACTTTATAGTTTATATAAAACAAAGTAAAAGTACATAAACTAAAAGTATATATAAGTACTTATATATATAAGTAAAAAAAAGCTTTTTATTTTTTTTTATTAAGCATGCGCAGATATAACTCCAGCTATCTATATACGCCCCCCTTTTTTTTTTAGTTTTTATTACATTACAGCTTTATTCTTTATTGGGAACACCCCTAACCAGACTTTATCAAAAAAAATCTTTTATATTCAATAAAAATTGAAAAAGTTAAGCAGGATAATTTCGTTAAAATTACCTATAAACATCATATACAGATAAGATATCTGATTAGATAATATCTACGTAACAATTTTTATTTTTGTTTTTGTTATGGGGTTTACATATACCTATAATTCCTGTTATATGTTATAATTGAAATTGATAAGGATTTATTTAAAAATAAAATAAATAAAAACTAATTAGTTTAGTTATGTATCAATTTGAATTTACTTATATAAACACTGTTTTAGATTGAAATTGAAGAACCCTTCCTGAATTTACAATCAATAGTTAACAGTTAACGGTTCAAATTTGTCATATGAAACAAAAAAAAAGTAAATATTTATTTTCGGAAAGGTTTTAAAGAAAACGGAATGCAAAATACAAGTACAAGAAAAAAAACAAAAAGGGAAGTTTTGTAATATATTTTGTTTTGGCGGCATGGCCGAGCGGTAAGGCGGGGGACTGCAAATCCTTTTTCCCCAGTTCAAATCCGGGTGTCGCCTAATTAACAAAAGAGTCGAAATACCTTATTCTGTTTTGCTGATATAACGTGCCAAGTTTTCCAGCAGAAGCAAGCGTCTGTTCTATAAATTAGGGTTTAAAGAAAGCTTATAGTCATGAAAAAGAACAGATAACTTTTTATCTGATAGTCCTTTCGCTACTAACGTAGTGTCTACTGTCTGAGTCTTGAATTAGATTGGATAGTGGAAGGGGAATTTAATTAACTTATTAGTTGAACAGAAGAAACTTTGTATACATTTTATGAGTACTCTAGCATTCAATCAATAGTAATTTGATTGAATAGATAATTAGCTTTTTTTTACTTACACGTTTTTACACTCACATATTCATTCTACAAATTAGATTAAAAGAAATAGGTAAAAATGTCTATCTTCTCGGCGAATTATTTTTTGAACAATTGAATCCACGAAAAAGTTAAGTTCTAAAAAAATAAATTCTATTTTGTTTATGATTATTATGTCTTTATCTCATTATCTCATTGAACAGATCAAATGCTGAATACATTTATGTTATTCAATTGGATTGCAATACGGAATATCATAATAATGGTAGAAATTGAATCGATTTTTGTTTTGATATTCTATACAAAAGAGCCTAAATTAAGTTAAATTTTTCAATTTATTTCTGTTTGTATTTGGTGCAAATTCCGATAGCTAAAATTTCATGTGATTCAGTAAACAGAATAGAAATTCCATCATTGCTATATCGATCCATATGATTTGATGAAGAATGAGCAAAAAATGGGATTTTTTTCTATAAAAAAGGGGAGAAATTAAAAAAATGCTTGGGGTCGGAAATGAGGAAATGTCTACAATACCCGGATTTAATCAGATACAATTTGAAGGGTTTTGTAGGTTCATTGATCGGGGCTTAACAGAAGAACTTTATAAGTTTCCAACAATTGAAGATACAGATCAAGAAATTGAATTTCAATTATTTGTGGAAAGATATCAATTGGTAGAACCTTTAATAAAAGAAAGAGACGCTGTATATGAATCACTCACATATTCTTCTGAATTATATGTATCCGCGGGATTAATTTGGAAAACCAGTAGGGATATACAAGAAAAAATTATTTTTATTGGAAACATTCCTATAATGAATTCCCTGGGAACTTTTATAGTAAATGGAATATATAGAATTGTGATCAATCAAATATTGCAAAGCCCTGGTATCTATTACCGGTCAGAATTGGACCATACCGGAATTTCGGTCTATACCGGCACCATAATATCGGATTGGGGAGGAAGATTAGAATTAGAGATTGATAGAAAAGCAAGGATATGGGCTCGTGTGAGTAGGAAACAGAAAATATCTATTCTAGTTCTATCATCAGCTATGGGCTCGAATCTAAGAGAAATTTTAGAGAATGTTTATTACCCTGAAATTTTCTTTTATTTATTGAATTTGAATAATAAGGAGAAAAAAAAAATTAAGTCAAAAGAAAATGCCATTGTGGAGTTTTATCAACAATTTGCTTGTGTAGGTGGAGATCCGGTATTTTCTGAATCTTTATGCAAGGAATTACAAAATAAATTTTTTCAACAAAGATGTGACTTAGGAATAATTGGTCGACGAAATATGAACCGTAGGCTGAATCTTGATATACCTCCGAACACTACATTTTTATTACCGCGAGATATATTGGCAGCTGCGGATCATTTGATTGGAATGAAGTTCGGAATGGGTATACTTGACGATATGAATCATTTGAAAAATAAACGTATTCGTTCTGTAGCGGATCTCTTACAAGATCAATTCGGATTGGCCCTGGTTCGTTTAGAAAATATGGTTAGAGGAGCTATGTGTGGAGCAATTAGAAATAAATTGATACCGATTCCTCAGAATTTGGTAACTTCAACTACATTAACAACTACTTTTGAATCTTTTTTCGGATTACACCCATTATCTCAAGTTTTAGATCGAACTAATCCATTGACACAAATAGTTCATGGGAGAAAGGCCAGTTATCTGGGCCCTGGAGGGGTGACCGGGCGAACTGCTAGTTTTCTGATACGAGATATCCATCCTAGTCACTATGGACGCATTTGTCCTATTGATACATCCGAAGGAATCAATGTTGGACTTATTGGATCCTTAGCAATTCATGCGAGGGTTAGTTATTGGGGTTCTCTACAAAGTCCGTTTTATGAAATCTCTGAAAGATCAAAAAAAGTTCGGATACTTTATTTATCACCAAGTATAGATGAATACTATATGGTAGCGGCAGGAAATTCTTTGGCACTAAATCGAGTTAGTCAGGAAGAACAGGTTGTTCCGGCTCGATACCGTCAAGAATTCCTCACTATTGAGTGGGAGCAGGTTCATTTTCGAAGTATTTTTCCCTTACAATATTTTTCTATTGGAGCTTCCCTAATTCCTTTTATCGAGCATAATGATGCAAATCGGGCTTTAATGAGTTCTAATATGCAACGTCAAGCAGTTCCGCTTTCGCGATCGGAAAAGTGCATTGTTGGAACTGGGTTGGAATGCCAAGTGGCTCTAGATTCCGGGGTTCCCACTATAGCCCAAAATGAGGGAAAGATCCTTTATACCGATACTGATAATATCGTTTTATCGGACAATAGAGATACTTTAACTATTCCATTAGTTACATATCAACGTTCCAACAAAAATACTTGTATACATCAAAAATCACAAGTTGCGCCAGGTAAATGTATTAAAAAGGGACATGTTTTAGCGGATGGCGCTGCTACAGTTGGTGGCGAACTTGCTTTGGGAAAAAATGTATTAGTAACTTATATGCCATGGGAAGGTTACAATTCTGAGGATGCAGTACTCATTAACGAGCGTCTAGTATATGACGATATTTATACTTCTTTTCAAATACGTAAATATGAAATTCAGACTCATGTGACAAGCCACGGGCCTGAAAGAATCACTAGGGAAATACCATATCTAGAAGCTTATTTACTCCGAAATTTAGACAAAAATGGGGTTGTGATGTTGGGTTCTTGGGTGGAGACGGGCGATATTTTAGTAGGTAAATTAACCCCTCAGATGGCGAAAGAATCATCGTATGCTCCGGAAGATAGATTATTACGAGCCATACTTGGCATTCAGCTATCCACTTCAAAGGAAACGTGTTTAAAACTACCTATAGGTGGTAGAGGTCGAGTTATTGATGTGAGATGGATCCAGAAAAGGAGGGGTTCTAGTTATAATCCAGAAACGATTCGTGTATATATTTCACAAAAACGTGAAATAAAAGTGGGTGATAAAGTTGCTGGACGGCATGGAAATAAGGGTATCGTTTCAAAAATTTTACCTAGACAAGATATGCCTTATTTGCAAGATGGAAGACCTGTTGATATGGTCTTCAATCCCTTAGGAGTACCTTCACGAATGAATGTAGGACAGATATTTGAATGTTCACTCGGGTTAGCAGGGGGGTTGCTAGATAGACATTATCGAATAACACCTTTTGATGAAAGATATGAACAAGAGGCTTCGAGAAAACTAGTCTTTTCTGAATTATATGAAGCTAGTAAGCAAACAGCGAATCCATGGGTATTTGAACCCGAGTATCCGGGAAAAAGCAGAATTTTTGATGGAAGAACGGGAGATCCTTTTGAGCAACCTGTTATAATAGGAAAGCCCTATATCTTAAAATTAATTCATCAAGTTGAGGATAAAATACATGGACGTTGCAGTGGACATTATGCACTTGTTACACAACAACCCCTTCGAGGAAGGGCCAAGCAAGGGGGACAACGGGTAGGAGAAATGGAAGTTTGGGCTTTAGAGGGATTTGGTGTTGCTCATATTTTACAAGAGATGCTTACTTATAAATCGGATCATATTAGAGCTCGCCAAGAAGTACTTGGTACTACGATCATTGGAGGCCCAATACCTAAACCCGAAGATGCTCCCGAATCTTTTCGATTGCTCGTTCGAGAACTACGATCCTTGGCTCTGGAATTGAATCATTTCCTTGTATCTGAGAAGAACTTCCAGATTAATAGGAAGGACGCTTAATCGGAATGAATCATAATTTTTCTTCTATGATCGATCGGTATAAACATCAACAACTTCGAATTGGATCAGTTTCTCCTCAACAAATAAGCGCTTGGGCCAAAAAAATCCTACCTAATGGAGAAATAATTGGAGAGGTGACAAAACCCTACACTTTTCATTACAAAACAAATAAACCTGAAAAAGATGGATTATTTTGTGAAAAAATTTTTGGTCCTACAAAAAGCGGGATTTGTGCTTGTGGAAATTATCGAGTAATCGGAAATGACCAAGAAGACCCGCAATTTTGTGAACAATGCGGGGTCGAATTTGGTGATTCTCGGATACGAAGGTATCAAATGGGCTACATCAAACTGGCATGCCCCGTAACCCATGTGTGGTATTTGAAACGTCTTCCTAGTTATATCGCGAACCTTTTAGATAAGCCTCTTAAAGAATTAGAAGGCCTAGTATACTGCGATGTGTGATTTGATAAAAATTATGATTTTACCAATGCAGAACGAGAAACTGTCATCCCCATTCAATTGAATTAGGGTGCCCCGGATTTGACATGTCTCTTGGTAGAAGTAACATGAAACTCAGAATTATGGGTGTGTTCAATACTCACAAGTAAAAGGGGGAATTGGTCTATGGTCACTTCAGTAACAAATAAATAGTTTTTTTTATAGTTATACCTCGTGAAAAGAAAGACTTATTTCTTTAATGTGGAATTAACTATTTCTTTTCTTTCTAAACGAAAAGGAATGAAATTATGTTTATGTCCAAATAAGCAAATATGTCGTGGTTGCAGGAGTCGATCCATCGCAGATAGGCTTTAAGGGCATCGTCACATAACCGTCGAGGCGAAGTAGAGACCTAAAAGATTAAATGGAATGATACATATACAAGTAAATTACTGATGAATTCTAAGACACTCTTACTTTAAGTAAGGGGATTCTTCATTCAAAGTAAAGTAGACTACTCAAGAATTTCACATTTCATTTATTTTATTATTTTATATGCAATAATTACTAATTGAATAAAAAATCCAAAAAATCTAATAAAAAAAAAAGAAGAATGAATCAATGAAATGTTGCTTGATCTTCTTTGGGAACTTGAGTAAGGAGTAGATCTTTTGGGGGTTTTATATTTTATATTTTTATATTTTATAATTTCAAAGTGAAAAACCTCTTTATTTGGTGTAACTACTTGAGCCGGATGAAAAGAAACTTTCACGTCCGATTTTGCAAGGGGGAGATCCTATAGGATCCTATCCAAATTTTTATTTTGCTAGGCCCATATCTAAAAAACCTACTTTCTTACGATTACGAGGTTTATTCGAATATGAAATCCAATCCTGGAAATATAGCATCCCACTTTTTTTTACTACCCAAGGCTTCGATGCATTTCGAAATCGAGAAAT